AGTTCAAGGCCTATTTCATTTAATTATCTCTTCCATTCCATGGACCCGAGAATGCCAATATTAGCACGAATCGTACGGAAATGTAACTCGGTATTCAAACAACTATTCAGAGTTCCTAGAGCTCCTTGTACGGCCTGTTGGAAAACCCGTTGTCGGACCTGATTCATTGCCCTTTGTTTTTCAAAAAAAAGGGTTTCGTTTTTAGACTTTTCTAATTGTTCCAAACTTATAGAAGTAGCATTAATCAAATTTGCTTTTTCTCGTTCTATCTCAGAGTATCCATTCATTCGATACTCATCCGCTTCTAGTTCGACTTTCTGTAATCGAATCCGAGCTTTTTCGAGCTGCTCAATGGTATCTCTACGCAATTCTTCCGAATTTCTAATAGTACTCAAGATCCTCTGTTTTCGATTATCTAATAAATCTTTTAATGAAAGTAGATTATCTTGCTATTAAGTTTACAACTTTTATGATCTCTTCCCGAACCAAACATGAATCTTTCGATTCATTTGGCTCTCACGCTCCTTTTTTCCTTTTTTTGCTATGGCTAGTTCCATATCTTTTTTTCATATCTATTTTTTAAGTAATGAGCCTATCCTCTATCTTCTCTTTTCTGTTTATATTTCAATATACCGAAACCCATATAAGACTAGATAAATATTAAGAGGACTCTTCCGCCTAAATAAAAATCTATCATGGTCAGCAAAGTTGTTTCTTTATTTGTATTTGCCCTTTAGTTAATATTTTCAATTTCATTAAGAAAAAGTAACTAAATAATAAATAAATAGAAAATTAAACTTAATAGAATTCTTTTTTTTCTTCAAATCCAAAAAATTTCTCTTTTTTTTATACATAGGTCGTCGATTCGGCATTGGATAAAAAAGGGCAGGGTGCCCCTTTTTTTCTAATAGTTTAGTTCAAATCATTTTATCGATATGAGTGTTCTATATCAGATAAATTCTACATTAGCTATTTCCCGTTTAAAGCATTTCGGTACTAATATAGTTGTAGAAAGAGTACCCCTTTTGCCTGGACTTCAAGCAGTTTAGCTTTAACCGTGTTAATGGTCTCACATTATTGGTCTATAGAGAATCAAAGTTGATTTACCAATGAATCACGAAATGCTATAGTTCTTCCATATGATTTCTGAAAAAATGCAGAAGTAATTCGTCGAGATCGTGCACCCTTTTTTGATTATCCGAAAAATACTAAAAAATATTATAAAGTGCAGCCGGATAGCTCCAATCTATTCTTGAAATAAACAACTCGCACACACTCCCTTTCCAAAAAAAATCAAAACACCAACCACTACAGTTAGATTTATTAGATTTGTTGCTAAAATATCGGTATTAAGCCCGAAACTGGCAGCGGATGGCCAGTGAGCTAAAAAAACGAAAGAATGGGTTACATTTTTCATATGCTCTCCTCTTATAGATAGGACGAACAAAGTTTTTCGAAAACTTACTTCTACTTCGCCCGCCCTTTTTTTATCGGTTTTTTTAATGCAAATAGATTCAATCTAGTAATTTCTTTAAGTCTTAGGTCTCGTTTGACCTGTGAAAGACCTCCTTTGTTGAAATGTTCCCAAAATTCCTAAAATAAAAGGAAAAAGACTTTCCGCTGTCCTAAACTAAGGACGGGGAGGAAGAAGGCGAGCATATCTTCTAAATTAATCATGATCAAATCAGCCCCTCCTGGAGCGGGGTATTGTCTGTCCCGATAAATAGATAATTCCAGGAGTAATAAATAGGAGTAAATTAAATAAAGTAGTGATATAATTGGAATTGCAGAAGCAAATACCTATTTACTAAAAAAAGAAAAAGTATCTAATCGAAAGAACTCATTTGATTTTTTAGGATTAAACAAAAGGGTTCGCAAATAAAAGCGCTAGTGCCACAACTAGTCCATAAATTGTTAAAGCTTCCATAAAAGCTAGACTAAGCAATAAAGTACCTCGTATTTTACCTTCTGCTTCTGGCTGTCTAGCAATACCTTCTACGGCTTGTCCTGCAGCAGTACCTTGACCAACTCCAGGTCCAATAGAAGCAAGCCCTACAGCCAATCCAGCAGCAATAACAGAAGCAGCAGCAATTAGTGGATTCATGGTGAGTTCCTCGTGTCAAAAAAAAGAAATGGTTAAGGATACAATCAACCAACAAATTCTTACTTCTAAGCTCTATTGGGGAGAAGTAACTAAAAAGTACAAATTGAAATGATAATGTGAATTCTTCGAACTACTTCAGAGGTTTGTGTAAATCCATATGATTCTCAATATTCCATTTCTCTTTCTTTCCAACCAACCACTCTTTCATTCCATCCTTCTTTCTTTACTCTTCGATATCTTTGAGTTTCTATTTTTCCCCTATCATCTAATCTATAAAAAAAGATGAATATGGAGGAAGAACCCCTCTTAGGAATATATAATATCCTAATATACATTTCTTTCTTCTATTTTGTTTGCGTATTTTCTCATTTTCTATTGAATCGGATTCTAAAATCATTGCTTAAAGCGGAAACCCGTACAAAAAAAGACTCGACTTATAGACATTAAGGATCTAGTATCGATCTAGCCTGACTCCACTCTCCTTAATGCATATATACGTTGACAATTCCGTAATATAGTTTATTCTTTTTCCTACACCTCTAGTCCAACCAAGTGGATTATCTGGAATTGAGCTAAGCTGAAAAAATACTCCTTCCAAAACTAGTCAATTCAATGATGACCCTCCATGGATTCACCTATATAGGCTGCGGCTAATGTTGCAAAAATAAGAGCTTGAATACCGCTTGTAAATAATCCAAGAAACATGACCGGTATAGGGACTACTAAAGGGACTAAAGAAACAAGAACAACAACGACTAATTCATCCGCCAATATATTCCCGAAAAGTCGAAAGCTAAGCGATAATGGTTTTGTGAAATCTTCTAGAATGTTAATTGGTAAAAGGATTGGAGTTGGTTTAATATATTTCTCGAAATAACTCAATCCTTTTTTGCTAAGACCCGCATAAAAATATGCCGCTGACGTAAGTAAAGCTAAAGCAACAGTAGTATTTATATCATTCGTGGGCGCTGCTAATTCCCCGTGGGGTAACTCTATAATTTTCCAAGGTAAAAGAGCCCCCGACCAATTCGAAACAAAAATAAAAAGGAACATAGTTCCAATAAAGGGAACCCAGGGACCATATTCTTCTCCAATCTGAGTTTTGCTCAAGTCTCGGATAAACTCAAGGACATATTCAAAGAAATTCTGACCGTTGGTCGGGATGGTTTGTGGATTCCGAACAGCTATGACAACTGAACCTAGCAAGATAGTAATTACGACCCAAGAAGTGATCAGTACTTGGGCATGAATTTGGAAACCTCCTATTTGCCAATAGAAGTGTTGGCCTACTTCTACACCTGATATATCGTATAACCCCTTGAGTGTTTTAATGGAACAAGGTATAATATTCATATTGTCCTCTGATAAAAATTGAACTTCAAAAAGGAATTCTTTTGATTCAACCATCTCTTTCTCAACTCAGCAACTTGAAGTATTAATCTTATATTTAGGATACCAAGAAAGCACATCAGATCATAATATATATCAATACCCTCTAATATATATCAATATTCCCCTTTTTTTATCTATGCAAAAAAAATAATAGTAAGTGATCCCAAAAATCTATGCAGTTGCCCAAGAATTCATTATTATTCTTCTTCTTAATCAACGATTTCTTATATAGAGAGAACGGCCCTCACAAATTGCAAATACTAATTTGTTAAGAATCAATCGAATTGAAGTCATAGTGTCATCGTTGGCTGGAATCGATATATTTGCGAGATCCGGGTCACAATTTGTATCGACTAAAGAAATAGTAGGAATCCCCAAAATGGCACATTCCCGAAGAGCTATATACTCTTTTTGCTGATCAAGGACGATCACAATGTCTGGCAACCTCGTCATATATTTGATCCCGCCGAGATATCTTTGCAAGGTAGATAATTTTCTCTTCAAGATTGCCACATCTCTTTTTGGGAGATGGTGGAATTTTCCCATCTTTTCTTCTGCTCTTAAGTCTCTAAATTGAGAAAGTCTTGTTTTCGTAATCGACCAATTCGTTAACATACCACTGAACCACTTTTTATTAACATAATGACAACGAGCCCTTATTGCAGCTGATGCTACTAAATCCGCTGCTCTTTTTTTGGTACCAACAATTAAAAAGCTTTTTCCCTGACTTGCTGCATCAAAAACTAAATCACAAGCTTCTGATAAAAAACGAGCCGTTCTAGCGAGATTTGTAATATGAGTACCTTTACGCTTTGCCGAAATGTAAGGGGCCATTTTAGGATTCCATTTCTTAATACCATGACCAAAATGAACTCCCGCTTCTATCATCTCTTTCAAATTGATGTTCCAATATCTCCTTGTCATTTTTTCCACACTTCCTTTTTATTTTTTTTTGATCCTACCATTCCATTACGGAATTTATTTCTTTTTGAAGATTAAGAAAGAGCCGAAATAGCTTGAAATAAATAAAAAATGTTCCGAGGGAACCCTCTACTGAGAGTTGGCCATTGATAGAAGGTATAAACATAACCTTAATGAATTCGCTGACTTCTTTTACTTAATTCAAATAAAAATCGAAAATTGAACCTGTTAGTGTTCTAAGTTCAAAAGTCTAGTAAAGTAAAAAAATCTGCTTTATGTATCCTTAAATCGTATAAATGGGGTTAAATGGGGGTTGTGATGTCTCATAGAAATTGTTTGTTACGTCAGAATCAGAAGAAACTAATTCTGTATGGAGAAACAAAAAATCTCTCATTTCCGACGTGAATAGATTTTTTTTTTGAATTTCGAAATAAAGGTTCTTGTCTTGTGGGGAACGATGCACAAATTTTTGGAATCCTGTACCAACAGGTATAATCCCCCCCAGAACTACGTTTTCTTTCAGACCTTTCAACCAATCAATGCGACCTCGTAGGGCAGCTTTTGCTAAAACTCGAGCAGTTTCTTGAAAACTTGCTTCAGATATGAAACTTTGGGTATTCAGGGAAGCCCTTGTTATTCCCAATAAGATTGCCCGATAATAGATCGATTCATCCAAAGCTCGCCCTGCTCGTTCCGCTCGCAATAGTCCGATTAATTCTCCCGGTAAAAAAACATTAGACATTCCATCTTCGGAAACCCGCACTTTTGATGTTACTTGGCGTATAATAATCTCTATATGTCTATTATGGATCTGTACCCCTTGGGAGCGATAAACCTTTTGGATTTTATTAACCAAAGAGATACGACTTTGGGCTATGGTTAGCTCAGCTCCAATCAAGAATCCCCAGGGGACTCCAAGAATTCTTGGTATACGCTCATTCCAATCCTCAATTCTCCTTTCGAGATTCGGGGATAGTGAATCAATTGAACGCGCTTCAAAGATTTGTTCCACTTTTGGAAGACCTTGAGTTATGTCACTAGATCTCGATTTTTCATATATAAACGTAACTAACCTATCTCCGTTGTAAAGGATTTCTCCATAATGACCATTAACAGTTGCTCCTGTAGTAGCCAAATAAGGCTTAGCTGCTCTTATAACAAAGGAATCCATATTAACAATGAAAATTTGACCAGATTTTTTTATGGGCGATTTAAATAGACATACATTTTCACAAATAAATTGTCCAAGGTGAATTATTGCCAATGTCTCCTTCCAAGAATCATGATGGAGAAAGTGGCAATTCAAATGAAATGGATCCAACATGATGTTACTATCGAAATTCGAAATCCTTTGATTTTCATCTATTAAAGAGTATTTAAGTCCTTCAAGTACTTGGAAGGTTTGTTTCAAATTATCAAGGAACATATATTTTTTTAACAGGGTCTGGTTATGCGTTAGTAAATAGTAAGATGAAGAAAAATTCGATATACTAGGTACAATAGCCCCTAAGGGACCAAAAATCTGTTGAATAGGAATTCTAGGATTCGATTCTTTTATCGCATTGGAATGTTTTAAATTCTTGAATAAACCAATTCGAGAACAGTTGGATGCCGACAAAATCATCAAAGATTGGTATTCCTTATTTCGATTCAACAAGGTGCCAACAGCTTCTTTATGTTGGCTAAGTGATTGAATCTTCGCTTTGGAATAAAAGGAATTCATATTGGCGCGATCTAACCTAGTATGGGGAATCGGTCCTGCACTTGTCCTATCATACCTTCTTCTTGTATACGAAATAGTGGACTTGACTAACTCAATTCTTAGAAAATAGCGAATAAGATCATTTGCTCTTACCTCAACAAGAAAAGCACGAGCCTCCTCTTTTTCTTCTTGTTCCCAATTCACTACTAAGCAAGTTCTAACAAATTGACTATTCGTGTGATAAATTCTTTGAGTTAACTTGCTATTTTCATGAGAAATAAAATTGACAAGTCGAAGTTGGAGATTATCTTCTTCTTGTAAGAGATCCTGCGGGAAAAGTGTTGCTAAATTTCTCCCTTCGTTCATTTCATATGCGACTGCAGGGCGAACCGAAACAAAATACTTTTCCTTGCTCTTGAGAATTTTTTTCCGTTGAACATAGACCCAATTTTTCCTTTTTTTTGATTCCTTAAAATCTTTTTTTTGCCTTTCTGGTGGTATCAAACAGGCACCTAATATCTTATCCGCCTCTTCAGGAAAATGAATATCTCCGGAAAATATTTTGAGTTCCGTATGGCTTTTTTTTCGCTTCACTCGGACCAGTCCACCTAGTCGACTTCTTGTATTTTTTGTGAGTTGTGTATCCACTCCAATAATACTATTGTCAAGTACCTTTAGGGATGAAGATCTCGGCAAGATATGCAGTTCTTGAAGAATGAAAAAAAACCGATCTACTTCTTTTTGGTATTTTAGACTAAATTCTTTTGTTCCTCGATGCTCAATCAAACCCTCCTTTTTTAAGATGGAATCTTCCTCTGGGCTCTCGTATTCGTCCTCTGAGTCTTCTTCTGAGTCTTCCTCTAAAGTCCCATATTTGTACTCTGAGCCTTTCCCCGGGTTCCCATATTCGTCTTCTGAGCCTTCCTCTAGAGTTCCATATTCGTCCTCTTGGGTCCTATATTTGTTCTCTGGGCTCCCATATTCGTCTTCTGAGTCTTTCTCTGGAGTCCTATATTCGTTCTCTAGGCTCCTATATTCGTTCTCAGGGCTCCCATATTCGTTCTCAGGGCTCCCATATTCGTTTTCTAGGGTTTCATATTCGTCCTCTCGGATCCCATATTTATCTTCTTTTAGGGTTTCATATTCGTCCTCTGAATCTTCCTCTGGAGTCCTATATTCATCCTCTAGGGTCCTATATCTAAATTTCACAATTCCGGAACCTTTTTTATCTTTTCTGTAGCGTGGATCGTCAAAATAAGCAAAAATAGTATTTCTACGTAAAACACCCTTAAAGGGTATTTCAATCGAAATCCGCAAACAAGATATAAGTTCTTTCTCTTGTTCTTGAGGATATTGTAATGGAATGACGAACCTATTTCTTCGCTTTTTCGCCAACAAATCCGAATTATCTTGAAAAATAGAAGGATAGATAAAATTCCAATGGCCGTTGGAGATGATTCGATCCGGCGTTGAATAATCAAGAATTTCCCTATCTTTTTTCTCAAAAGTATCCAACAGTCTATGTCTTACTTGATCATTAGCCATTGAGAGGTCAAATATATATCTTCCGTCAACAGAAAAAGAATAAGTATTCATTTGATCTTGATCCTTGTGGAGCGAAAAAGACGCTATACTGGATCTGCACATACTTACTGACAATATCCATAAATGGCTTGTTTTTGGTAATCGACGAAAATTACCATATTGATATTTGGGCGCATGGTAAACATCAGTACTCCAGTGCATTTCGCCATCTGATTCGGAATAAATATGCTTTTGTACCCTTTCTTTAAAATGTAAAGTGGACGTTCCGGCACGAATCTCCGCAATTACTTGTTCGGATTTTACATATTGATCATTTTGCACTAGAATCAAGCTTTTTGAAGGAATATTCATACTATATAGAATATCCTGACTCTGAATAGTTACATGCAAGTCTATATAACATAGAAAAGCAGGCTGTCCATGACGGGTACGCGTGGGGTGAACCAAATTCTCATTGAATTGGATTTTTCCATTCGAAGGGGATCGTACAAGGTCGGCAGTACCCCCTGTGAATACTCCGCCAGTATGAAAAGTTCTTAATGTTAGTTGAGTCCCTGGCTCCCCGATTGATTGACCCGCAATAATACCTACGGCTTCTCCCAATTCGACCAGATCACTATGAGTAGGACTCCGACCATAACATAATTGACAGATCCAAGAAGTGCTCCGGCAAGTAAAAGGGGTTCTAATATATATGGGTTGTGCTCGAAATGGTTGTGCTCGAAAGGCAGTTATGAATCGATTAACTAATCCAATTCCAATATCTTGATTTCGAGCGGCAATGCATCGTGAACCGATATATATATCGTCTGCTAATACACGACCTATTAGTGTTTGGGCAAAAAGTTTTTCCGTCATCCCATTTTGAGGATTCACAGAAATACCTCGGATAGTACCACAATCTCTTCTACGCACAATAATATGTTGAACTACTTCAACAAGTCTACGTGTAAGATATCCAGCATCCGCTGTTCGTACAGCAGTATCTACAACCCCTTTGCGGGCTCCATAGCAGGAAATTATATATTCTGTCAAAGAAAGTCCCTCGCGTAAATTGCTTTGAATAGGTAAATCAATCATTTGTCCTTGAGGATCCGCCATTAACCCTCTCATACCTACTAATTGGTGTACCTGAGATGCATTTCCTCTGGCTCCTGAAAAAGACATTAGATAGACTGGATTAGAAGGATCCGTTATCCGAAAATTGGAATTCATTTCTTGTTTCAAATATTCACTTGTAGCATACCATATCTCAACGGATTGGCGTAATTTTTCTACCGCGTGTACAGCCCCATAATAATAGTGTTTCTCCAAAAGAAAACTCTGTTGTTCCGCATCTTGGACTAACCATCCCTTAGAGGGTATTGTTAAAAGATCCTCGATTCCTAAAGAAATCGATGTAGTAGTGGCTTGATGGAAACCCAGAGTCTTTAGTTGATCCAGTATATGGGATGTATATCCCATTCCGAAATGATCTATTAATCTGCTAATAAGTCGTTTCATACCAGTTCCGTCTATCTCTTTATTATGAAAGACCAGATTGGCCCGTTCCGCCATACATAAGTACCCCCTTTTTGGCTGAGTAGGATTCGACAATTACTGAGTAGGATTCGACAATGGGCCTGAGTCAGTGATTCAAAAATGAAATTAACTTCCTTTCCTCAGTCTCAATCTGGATTCGCGCGGCAAAAATGATGGTACTAGGGAAATCGGAATGCCCCTCGAAAGGGGCATCGCCGAATCTCACTTCCTTGTTTAGATCGTGTATGAATAGGCCTGACTAAATCCTTGTATGGCTTCCTCTATTTCTCTATAAAAAGAAATATGACCAAGAGTGGTTCGAATGTATATAGAACAGATTTCTTTTTTTCTATTTCCCACTATTAGATAGTGGGCATAAATCTCATGAGAAGTCCCCAAAGATTCATATTGAACTTCAATCGGAACTTCTCTTGACCCAATGACACGTTGATCTAGTTTCCATCGTAGCCACAAGGGACTGTCTAAACTTATGAGTTTCTGTCTATAAGCTCCCAGTGCATCATAAGAACTATAAAAAAGGGGTTCTTTATCTTTCGTATAATAATAATTATTATTATTGGAATTTACTTTTTCGTTTGGATAGTTTCCGCAACTATTATATCTATTTGCACAAATACCTCGACGGTTTCCAATCGTTAATACATAAAGTCCGATAAGCATGTCTTGGGTCGGTACGCAAATAGGATCCCCAATAGCGGGAGATAAGAGATTCATATGAGAAAACATGAGTAAACGAGCTTCCGCCTGAGCTTCTAAGGATAAAGGTAGATGAACAGCCATTTGATCCCCATCAAAGTCCGCATTAAAACCCTTACACACTAATGGGTGTAAAGAAATAGTACGCCCCTCTACTAAAGTGGGTTGAAAGGCCTGTATGCCTAACCTATGCAGGGTAGGTGCTCTATTTAACAGTACAGGATGTCCCCGCATAACTTCTTGAAGTATTTCCCATACAATGGGTTCCTTTTCCCAAATTTTCCTTTTAGCAATCCTGACATTAGAAGTAGCGCGTTTCGTGATTAAATCGCGAATTACAAATAGCTGAAAAAGCTTTATTGCTATCTCTAGAGGTAATCCACATTGATGTAATGAAAGCGAAGGACCCACAACAATGACAGAACGCCCCGAGTAATCAACCCGTTTCCCAAGTAGAGTCTCGCGAAACCTTCCCTCTTTACCTTCAATTACATCTGAGAGTGATTTGTATACTTTATTGTGACCGTCCCTTGTTGGTTGCCCGCGGGACCCACTATCAAGAAGTGTATCCACGGCTTCTTGTACCAATTTTTCCTGGCACATTACTAAATCTGCTGGCGCTAATTCACTTCTTTTTAATAAATAGGCAAGGTTGTTGTTCCGACGGATAACTCTCTTATAAAGTTCATTAATGTCCGAAGTCACTACTTTATCCCCAGACCTATAAACAATGGGTCTCAATTCGGGAGGAAGAACTGGTAATAAGCACAAAACCATCCATTCTGGTTCTACATTTGTTTGAATAAAATGTTTCGCCAATTGCATGCGTCTAATCAAAAAAACTTTTCTTATTCGTCTTTTTCTATCTTCCCATTCATCTCCACTATACCCCTCGTCTTCTAATTCCTTCCATTCGACCAAAGAATTCTCTATAATAATTCGCAAATCCAAATCTGCTAATTGTTCTCTAATAGCACCTGCTCCTGTCGCAATTTCTCGATTTCGAAATGTTGCAAAGCCTGGGGTAGAAAAAAAGGGAGAAATACTGTGGTTACAGGATAAAATTTCCTCTTCGAATAAACCTCGTAATCGTAAGAAAGTAGGTTTTTTAGTGCTGGGCCTAGCAAAAGAGAAATCGCCGTATACTAAGCCCTCCAACTTCTTAAGAGGTTTATCTAAAAGATTCGCGATATAACTAGGAAGACCTTTCAAATACCATACATGAGTCACGGGACATGCGAGTTTGATGTATCCCATTTGATATCTTCGTACCCGAGAATCCACAAATTCTACCCCGCATTTTTGGCAAAATCTTTCGTCTTCATTTTCAGCTCCGCTTGCTCGAGAATTTCCACAAGCGCAAATTCCACTTTTTATGGGTCCAAAGATTCTTTCGCAAAACAATCCATCTTTTTCTGGTTTATCGGTTTTATAATGAAAAGTAGAGGGCCTTGTGACTTCACCAACGACTTCTCCATTAGGTAGGTTTTTGTTAGCCCAAGCCCTTATTTGTTGAGGGGAAACGAGTCCAATTTGAAGTTGTTGATGTTTATATTGGTCAATCATAAAATAGAAATAAGAAAAGAATTTATATTTATTCCGATCAAACCTCCTCCCTATTAATCTGGAAGTTCTTCTCAGATACAAGGAAATGATTCAGTTCTAGAGCCAAAGATCGTAATTCTCGAACGAGGACTCGAAAAGATTCTGGAGGATCCTCGTGATTAGGTATTCTTTTTCCCCAGATCGTAGCATTAAGTATTTCTTGGCGAGCTATAAGATGGTCAGATTTATAAGTAAGTATCTCTTGTAAAATATGAGCAACACCAAATCCTTCTAAAGCCCAAACTTCCATTTCTCCTACTCGTTGTCCCCCTTGCTTGGCTCTTCCTCTAACGGGTTGTTGTGTAACAAGTGAGTAGGGCCCAGTAGAACGCCCATGAATTTTCTCATCAACTTGATGAATTAATTTTAAGATATACGACTTTCCTATTAGAACAGGTTGTTCGAAGGGGTCTCCTGTTCTTCCATCAAATATTCTGCTTTTTCCCGGGTACTCGGGTTCAAATACCCATGGATTTTGTGTTTGTTTACTGGCTTCATATAATTCTGAAAATACAAGTTTTCTTGAAGCCTCTTGCTCATATCTCTCATCAAAAGGTGCTATTCTATAATGTTTCTTTAGCAGATCCCCCGCTAATCCGAGCGAGCTTTCAAATATTTGTCCCACATTCATTCGGGAGGGTACTCCTAAGGGATTGAAGACCATATCAACAGGTGTTCCATCTTGCAAATAGGGCATATCTTGCCTAGGCAAAATTTTGGAAATGATCCCCTTATTCCCATGTCTTCCGGCTACTTTATCCCCAACTTTGATTTCACGTTTTTGTAAAATATATACACGAACCATTATGTCGAGGGGATCCCTCTGGATCCATTTCACATCGATAACGCGCCCTCTTCCACCTATAGGTAATTTGAGAGAAGTTTCTTTTGAAGTGGATACCTCAAGGCCAAATATGGCCCGTAATAATCCAGCTTCCGCAATATACGACGATTCGCTCGCTATCTGAGGCGTTAATTTACCTACTAAAATATCGCCAGTTTCTACCCAAGATCCCAACCTAACAACTCCATTTCTGTCCAAATTGCGGAGTAAATGTTCTTCTAGATGTGGTATTTCTTTAGTGATTTTTTCAGCGGAGCCTTGGCTTGTCGTATCCGTCTGAATTTCATATTTCCGGATGTGAAAAGAGGTGTAAATATCCTCATATACCAAACGTTCGCTAATTAGTACTGCATCTTCAAAATTGTAACCTTCCCATGGCATATAAGCTACTAATACGTTTTTTCCTAAAGCAAGTTCCCCCCCAACTGTAGCAGCTCCCTCTGCTAAAATTTGTCCTTTTTTAATGGATTTACCCGACGGAACCCGAGGTTTTTGGTGCATACAAGTATTTTTGTTAGAGCGCCGATGGTTAACTAAAGGAATACTTATAGTCTTCCCACTACTTGATAAAAGGATCTTATGACTATCAGTAGAAATGATCTTTCCCGCGCGTTGGGCTATAACGGAAACCCTCGAATCTAGCGCTGTTTGACCTTCCAATCCAGTTCCAACAATGCACTTCTCGGACTGAGAAAGCGGAACCGCTTGGCGCTGCATATTAGAACTCATTAAAGCCCGATTCGCATCATTGTGCTCAATAAAAGGAATGAGAGAACCCCCAATAGAAAAATATTGGAAAGGAAAAATACTTCTAACATGAACCTGTTCCCATGCAATAGTCAGGAATTCTTGACGGTATCTAGCTGGAACAACCTGCTCCTCCTGAATACCCTGATTCAAGGACAAAGAATTTCCCGCTGCTATCATATAATATTCATCTCTATTTGGTGATAGATAAACCACCTGTCTCTCTTTTTTTTCTTTTGCTTTCTCAGCAGATATTTCATAAAATGGACTCTCTATGGATCCCCACAAGTGATCAATTCTCGCATGAATAGCTAAGGATCCTGTAAGTCCAACATTGATTCCTTCGGACGTGTCAATTGGACAAATACGCCCATAGTGACTCGGATGGATATCTCGGCTCCGAAAACTTGCAGTTCTCCCCGTCAACCCTCCAGGACCCAAACAAGTCACTTTTCGCCCATGAACAGTTTGTGTCAATGGATTTGTTTGATCAAAAACTTGAGATAAGGGATATGTGCCAAAAAAGGTCTCATAAGTAGTTATTAATAAAATTGAAGTTGAAGTTGGAGTTACCAAAGTTTGGGGAGTCGGTTTCGATTGACGTATGAATACTCTACGGATAGTTTTTTGAACCGCATGTTGTAAACGGCCAAGAGCCAGTCCGAATTGATCTTGTAACAGATCCGCAACTGAACGAATACGTTTATTTTTCAAGTGATTCATATCGTCATCGTCAAGTATACCCGTTCCAAATTTCATTCCAATCAAATGATCCGTAGCGGCCAATACATCTCGTGGTAACAAGAATGTATTGTTCTGAGGTATATCAAGATTCAGTCTCCGATTCATATTTCGTCGACCAATCCTTCCTAATTCACATTTTTGTTGAAAAAATTTCTTTTGTAATTCCTCGCATAAGGACTCCGAAAATACCAGGTCCCCGCCTACACAAGCAAATTGTTGATAAAACTCCAAAATAGCTTTTTCTTTTGACTCAATCCTCTTCTTCTCCTTAGCATTCGGGAAAGATAAGAAAATTTCAGGGTAGGCAACATTATCTAGAATTTCTTTTAGATTCGAACCCATAGCTGATGATAGAATTAGAATAGATATCTTTTGTTTTCTACTCACCCGGGCCCATATCCTTTCTTTTTTATCAATTGCTAATTCCGATCTTCCTCCCCAATCTGATATTATAGTCCCGCTGTAGATAGAAATTCCCTTATGGTCTAATTCCGAGCGGTAGTAAATACCAGGACTTAGCAATATTTGATTGATCACAATCCGGTATATTCCATTTATTATAAAGGTTCCTAAGGAATTCATTATAGGGATGTTTCCAATAGAAATGGTTTGCTTTTGCACATCGAAACCAAAAATTAATCTCGCAGATACATATAATTCGGAAGAATAGGTGAGTGATTCATACACAGCATCCCTTTCTTTTTTCGAGGGTTCTAGCAATTGATAGCCTTTCGCAAATAATTGAAATGCAATTTCGTGATCTGGATCTTTAATTGTTGGAAACTTCTCAAGTTCTTCTGCCAAGCCTTGATTAATGAACCTACAAAATCCCTCGAATTGGATCTGACTAAATCCGGGTATTGTGGACATTCCCTCATTTCCATTCCGGAGCATCTTAATCTTAAGTTTCCTGTTTATCGAAGAAAAATTCCATTATCAGCTCACTCTTCATCAATCCCTACAGATCGATCTAGCAATCATGGAATCTATATTCTGTTTACTGAATCACATGAAATTCTAGGGAACTCCACATACGTATTTCATATATGTATTTCATACATATGAATAGAGATTATTTCGACGAAAGTTCTAGTTTGCCAGGGGTACAAATGGAATGAAAATGAATTGATAAAACATTCCTAGAAAAAAAAATTATGCCACTTAGACTTTAGGATATTCGAATCAGATTGGATGACAAAGATTTCTCATTTTATCTCTTTTCTATAGAAAGGGATAAAGCCTTAATATAATAATTTATAAGCACTAGAAAGTTTGACTTTAGTTCGATTTAGAATAGCGCGCTTAGTTTAATTTCAAAAGGAATTTGAGGGTTCTTTTTTGTTTCGTAGTAGTAGAATTGCTAGAAAATTTAGGCTTTCATTGTAGAATCCTAAAATAAAGTAAGTCCTTATTTCACTTGGGGTGGGCCAAGATGGTCAGGTTATACTCTTTATCAGAATATCGGAGCAATTTTTTTTTATTCAAGATATTTAATGCTTTGAAAAATTAAAGCACAATTTCCCATAGAGATATGTACATAAGGGGGATCCTTGGATAATAATGCTGTTCGGACCTGGAGTTTACCTATACACGGATTAGGCATAAAGGCATAATATTTTATTATGCCATTATAAAGGAGGGGAGGGGGATACCAATTAAAGAGTCGTTTACTAGTGCAATTCAAAAAAAAAAAAAAGAATTCTAGTTAACGGTTCCAATTTGTTCTAAATTTTGCAGCTTGTGACTAGAAATCCACTTTTTCTCCTTTTTCCCATCTCAATAGAAAAGCGGAAAGTTTTCTAGTGTTAGCAATGTGTGTTTTAAGATAGAATAGAATCCATCGAGGAGAATAAGAAAAACCGGATCCAAAAAAAGCAGCAATAGATTTTTGGAAAAAGATTGGAAAAAAAATAAGTAGAATTAGATTAAAGATAAAAGAAAGGGGGTTTATTTTCGTAAGAAAACGTGGATGAATACTTGCTCTTTTCTCGATTTTCGATCAGATTTTTTGGCGGCATGGCCAAGCGGTAAGGCAGGGGACTGCAAATCCTTTATCCCCAGTTCAAATCTGGGTGCCGCCTTATCAATAAAAAACTTAGGTTTATAGTACTGATCGAACTCGAGAAAGTTGTTCTATCCTCAACCTAGGCTTTGTTTTTACAGTAGTGGTCCAAACAGCTACCAATAGGGATGAGGCAGCGTTTCCTTATTCTTTATATTATATTTAGCTGAATTGGTTCTTAATTGATTTGATTCGAAAATTTAAAACTACGAGGCTAAGATGGCAGAAATCTTGGTATCCAAAGAAAGGGCCCTAAAGGGGATTCTTTTTTCAATCTAAAATTGAAGAAGGGACTCCACGAAGGAATATCAAGACTTCCTAATTATCATATATTTTTTTATCATACATTTTATGTTACCCACATACACTAAAGTAAGGGCTACTTATTCTATCGAGAATCAGATTAAATAGGCCGATCAAAACTCAATTTTGGAGTTGTGGATAAAGCCTCTTCATTCTTTCATAGAATGATAGAAAGGGTGGGCTGTAGGGTTTAGGTCAAAAATAAACATAGGTTCGGTAAGGTAGGTATCCAATAAATATTTATCTATCCTAATTTTATGGTATATTCAGGCGTCCTTTACTAAAAAAAAGAGTAACAAAAGGAATCAAAAATCTTCCTATTCTCACTTCTTCTATTCAGAACATCATTCCCGTACTCTTTTTTATGAAAAAGGCTATGTATCATATTTATACTTAATACTCTCTAATTCTACTAGAATTCCTAGAAGAATTTGTTAGGAGTAAATTCCTTGAACTGATCCATCCATAACCTTAGGGCAGAATCCCTTTTTGACTCTGTACCCTTGATTCCACTATGATTATTGATCAATAGTAGAATAATTCTTTCATAAAAATAGGAGACATAATTTAGATGGATATAGTAAGTCTCGCTTGGGCTGCTTTAATGGTAGTCTTTACATTTTCTCTTTCACTAGTAGTATGGGGGAGGAGTGGACTTTAGGGATACTTCTAATTGATTGAGTAATCGAATTGTTGTATCAACTCTTTTCTTTAATTGATCGTTTTGCATTAATCATTTTGCCAAACGTTATTCTTTACTCTTTTTCTTTAGTTTTCTTTCACTCCTCTGTAAGAAACTCTTGTATTGTAAGAAAAGGTCATTATATTTTACTATAATAGAAATAGAAAGAGCCATTACAGCAATTCATTATTTCTACTAGAAATAATGAAGGGTTAAAAAAGTTCTATACATAAGAAAATTCGACTTTCTTCCACGGAGTTATTCACGATATATCACACATTTTCCAATAGTCTATTCTCATATTATTTTTCTCTCCCTCTATGGATTCTTTGGTCAAGAATTGTCTTCGATTTTTTTATTTTGACTTGATTGAAATTAAGTGGATGCAGTGAAAAAAGAAATTGAATTAGACTACTATATTCAATCTAGTAATCTATTCTATGTAGATTCAAGATAATATAAATATAAAGACTCTAAAGTGTCGTAGAAAAAACTATATGTAGTTCTTTCTACCACACTTTAAGATTCCAATCAGATCCTTTCATTTAAGACTTGGATTTTTTTTATTTAATCCCTTTTTCATTTCTTCAATGATTAATTGGAATTCCAATTAATCATTTTGGCTGACTGTTTTTACATAAATAATAAGTAAAAAGGCAGTAGGAACTAGAATGAACAGTGCAGTAGCAATAAATGCGAGAATATTGACTTCCATAACCTCTTTATTTTTTTTTTTCACAATAACTCGGGATGTAATCCCATGGAGAGGAAAAAGGGGTATCCTGTAAATTCAAGGGGAGGACTTGCATTCTGATAATACTGAATCAATTCAATATTATGAATATTGGCTCTATCAAATCAATTCATAGTTGAGAGTCGAATAGTATAATATAGGAAGATCCTCTATCCATACTAAGACCAAAATGGGTTTTTTGATTGGATTAGGAGTTCCCTCTTTTTTTAATCCTTTTCCACTTTTTATTTTCTATATATATAACCCACGATCTTTACTGAATCTTATCCAATTTCCCTTCCTTTTTCTTTTAGTTATACATACAATTATGTATGTATTATACGACCAACTTTCTATGGAGTCATATAGACATCCAAAAAAAAGCAGTAGAAGTGAGATGGAGAAAAGAGGGCTTAAATCAAAAAAGGAATACGATTTATGTATGGATTCCGGTAAAATACCGGTACTCTCTTCCATAAGAGTTGAATAGGAAGTTAAGATAAGGATGGTATCATCATAAAGATAGAGTAATATCCTAAATTATACTAATCTACATATCATATGTTTGTCTTTCTTTATCGATGGAGAGTAGTGAAAAAAAATTCCTATACGCCTTCCCTCCCTTTTTAATGAGGGATGCAAAATCCAAAAGTGAAGTAAGGGTGCCTCATGGATATTTGATCTTATTCCCTGCGCCTCTTTTTCATAGAAATTTTTCATGGAAAAAGGAAAGATGAATTTCTTCATTCATTGACCCCTAGTTCGGGACTGACGGGGCTCGAACCCGCAGCTTCCGCCTTGACAGGGCGGTGCTCTGACCAATTGAACTACAATCCCTGCGGGGTGTATGGCATACTTATTCTTAAATAGAACCATAAGAAGATTCGATTCGTCTGTTGTACTATAAGAAATAGAGGAAGCATATACTACACCCATACCCACATATTATATGTGGGTATAGTGAGAGTGACATAACTAGTATGTCGTGATTTTTTATCACTAAAAATGCATGATAATCCACCTTTCCTTTCAATAAGAAAAATTCTTTTGTTTGTAAGAAAGGAATGAGAGAGATAGGGATTAGAAAGAAATTTCCCCTTTTTCTTTATCTTTTATTTCTATGATGAGACATTTTATGGAAGAAAAACAAATGCATTTAGTTCATATTCACGAAGCCCTAGATTTTTGGGCCGAGCTGGATTTGAACCAGCGTAGACATATTGTCAACGAATTTACAGTCCGCCCCCATTAACCGCTCGGGCATCGACCCAGGAAGAATTTATTCTAGGGTTTTTGATAATCTATTCTATGATTAACCTCCTTTCATAATACTTCCTACCCCCAGGGGAAGTCGAATCCCCGCTGCCTCCTTGAAAGAGAGATGTCCTGAACCACTAGACGATAGGGGCATCACTAAACGATAGAGCCATATACAACCGCTCGTAATTATACTATAATTATATTATGAGCAGTTTTTTGGAATTGTCAATATACTCGAAGGGTATAACTAGATCCAAAGCAAAGAGTTTTTCCTACTTTTTGGTTATGCTTTCATAGGATTTTTTTTTTAGTTGATGGTTAGATTAATTCATGGATCATCCCCCACTTTTTAGGGAAATTCTTTTAAAGGGCATAGAATAAGAATAGATTACTAAAAGGCATTCTGGATTAGTTCAGTACAGGTAGTGATTTGATTGATCTAAGAGGAAAAAAAAGTCCAATTTTATTTCTTTTTTGCAATTTACACCCTGTGCTTCATTTAGTATTCAGACCAAAAATGCGTGTATCCCCCACTAAGTCATAAAATTGAATAGTATTCTATCAGATTCGAACCGATGACTTACGTCTTACCACGGCATTACTCTACCACTAGCTTAAAAAGCCCTTTATCGGATTTGAACCGATGACTTATGCCTTACCATGGCATTACTCTACCACTGAGTTAAAAGGGCTTTTTTCAATTCAAAAATTAGCCACTTTGATTTCCCACTATGGGTCTACTGCATAATGTACATAATATGGGTCTATTGCATAATCTACATATGTATTATATAGAGATATACATAGAGATTCTATATGTATATATACTTATGTATATAAGTTTATTTATGGCGAGGTTCAAAATCTTGAGAGTTCAAAATCTTGAGAAAATCAAGAAAAATAAGAAAATATTTCATATTCTCTCGTATCACTTGTACAAAACAAAGTAGAGGTATTTTTTTTTATATAAAAAAATACGTGAAGAGAGAGTTGACACAATAAAAAATTTTATATATTCGATATACTTGAACTTGAAGAGGGTAAGTATGTAAATACAATTTCGGACGACTCACCAAACCAAAGTCCAGAAATTCCATTTTTTAGAAGAGGAGAACCAATATGTATCAATTGTTGAAGCGATTTTCAACAGGTACCGCTTTCCTCTTGGAAAGCGGGTACTTTAAGATTCTCCAAGGATTCTTAATTGGTGCATTTTCCATAAACTATGTTGGAGTTTTATCAACAATTTTCTTGTAAAAAGTAGGCAGTAGAATTTCTACTGCAGAGTCTAAAAATTCTTATACTACCTGCCCAACAAAAAATAAAAACCCATACCCTAATAGCTAACTCCTCTTGGTTCAGGGTTTTCTGTTTCCGAAGACTAGGAAAAAGGAAAATTTTGGAACCCTAAGGATTCGATGGTATATGGATATGGAAAATATAAGATTCCCGATCCTAGCGGGGAAAAGGAAGGGAACAGATACCCAATATGATTCTTGGGAGGAACATTTGGTAATGGTCTTGATCCTCTATCCTCTTTTTTATGTGTTCTTAGTTCTATTGATGTTCTTTGATTCTTTTAAATTGAAATAAGAATCTAATAAACTAGAATTGAGTGATTGGAAAAGAGGAGAGAGAGGAAATTAGTAAATGGAGAGAATCGACTCACGAGAGACTTTTAGGATCTTCTTTACATCAGGTAAATCCTTACCAGAGAAATTTTGGTCAGGATTTACCTAATTACGTCAGGTAAATCTGTCGGTCTTGCCCGTTTTTCTCTTTAAGTTGCGAGTCTTTGTTTCTTGCTTCTATCAAGCCATAGGTAAAGTCTGTGATACATTTTAAAAAAATGAATTTCACTATTTCTCTACGGCTCAGACTTAATGATAAGTGGGGAAAGAAAACATCTTTCCCAATTTCTTTGTTCAATTCCGAACAAAAAAGAAAAGGAAGAAAGGGATTTATGGCAACAGTGTTGTGTTGCCCTCTATATCTTCTAGTTTATATTGTAGGAATAATCAAACTATTCCTTATAGCAGTCTGGTACACTTACGTCCTCGCAAAGTAACTAATGATCATTGTAGTCGTAACCGTAGGATAGGATCCTAATCGAAATGCATACATTAGGTTCAGACACTATTGGGATGGTAAGAAACGATGTATTTTACAAACCTGAGGGGCTATCTAAATCCTAAAGTAAAGGCTCGCGATTGAAGTAGAAGTGCCAGCCACTCACTGTCATGAACCTTCTCCTTTTGATTCAATAAGGGGGAATTAGCCCCCTTCTCGAATAGCAATCCTTGACAAAGGGTAACGTTGGTATCATAATCTACATGTAGCGGGTATAGTTTAGTGGTAAAAGTGTGATTCGTTCTATTAATAACTGAATTTGAAATTATATACTTAAGGCATTCTTAAGTTTTTTCTATTCGGATGAAAACTTTAGTTCTTAATAAAGGATTTAATCCTTTTCCTCTCAATAGCATATTGAGGAATAATATACATTCTCGCGATTTGTATCCAAAGACTTTTTTGATTATTGAGTACAGAGTCGCGAAGCATAATTTTGCATTGGATTAAGTATTCCAATTTTAAAAATATGAGTAAAGGATCTATGGATGAAGATACAAAAAAGTTTATTTTATTTCCAATCGTAACTAAATCTCCTTTTGTTAAAAAAGGAAATGGAAGCCAAATAGCTAAAAAATGGTAGTTTTGGTTTACTAGAACCATCAGCATATTGTTCCAGCTCGGTGGAAACCTAATTCTTTTCCTCAGGATCTCTTGAATGAAATTAGGGAACGAAGTAAGTAGATTAGATGGATTTAGATAGAATTTCTATCTCCTACTCTATAGGGATCATCTAGAAAGCGGAGAGCTTTGGTTCCATTCAAATAGAAAAGCTGACATAGATGTTAAGTGGTGAGAATAGCCATAAAGGAGCCGAATGAAATCAAAATTTCATGTTCGGTTTTGAATTAGAGACGTTAAAAATAATCAACCAACGTCGACTATAACCCCTAGCCTTCCAAGCTAACGATGCGGGTTCGATTCCCGCTACCCGCTCCATTCTCTATAAAAGGAGTATTCTATTTGTCTAGCCATCGTAGAGGCCTGTATTCCACCTTTTTCGTCCACCAGTTCCCGGTACTCCAGAGCGGAGTAGAGCAGTTTGGTAGCTCACGAGGCTCATAACCTTGAGGTCACGGGTTCGATTCCCGTCTCCGCACTTAGCTCCGTATAATTAAGTACTATTCTATTTATATAGATATGGTAGAGGGCTGGGTTGGGTGGCATACAACCCTTTTTTAGTGATTAGGTCCCCGCCATAGAGGGAAAATTGAGCAGTTTCTGAAGTCACTTTCTTCCACAAGAAGAACCCTCAAGGCTCCTCCCTACCCTGCGGAAAAGAAATGAAAGAAAGACACAGTCTACCTCCTTTCCCTTTAAAAGCAGTTTGCCCGTTATTTATCTCAGTGAATCCCCAATTTTTGGGGCCCTAACCCTGTTGGGGAGTTTGATTTCCGCTGCGGGAGCCCTCCTTTTTTTGAGTAGGGTGCAAAGGAAGGGTAAGTATAGTAAGAGATACGGTACTAAACTAACACCTACTTAAATAAT